CACTTAAGTTATATAGGAATTCCTGAGCCCAAGAGTTAAGAATAACAAGTTCTTCAGTACCCAAAATAGAATAACCGCTTAGAATAATGAAACAGATTATATTTGTCGAGAAGTGCAAAATCATATGGATATGATCTTCGTTGTGTATCTTGATTAATTGGATCGTTTCTTTGTGGATTCCTATACGAAGGTTTTGTAGATGTGTCTCCGAGTATTCCTTGATCATTTCGTCCAAGAGGGCGAGTTCCTCTAATTCTATGAATTTTTCTAGAATACTCTTTTCTTGACTATCATTCAAAAAGATTTCGGATTGCCTAGTATTCCACCAATTAGTAACCCAAGATTCCAAACTTTTATTAACTGAGAGAGAAATCCACCAGGGCAAAAAGACAAGAGATGCAAGATATAAAAGAGGAGTGAACGTTTTCTTTTTTGCCATTTTTTCATCTGTGAATTGGTAATGAACCCACCCCGTTCGTCGACTCTATGCTATGAGATCTAATATTTCTCTCGCGCATGAGTTCTATTACAAGGTATCGAGCCAATGAATCTATTCACTGTTTTTTATTTGTGATTTCGCGGTGAGTCTTTGAATCTAGAAATAATACAGAAATAGAAATAGACTCCAAATTCACTTCGAATTCGAATGAAGAAATAATCAAATAAAAGAAAGAATCAAAAAATATTGTTTTCAGATATCCCAATTGTTCAAATTCGAAGCAAGTATCTCCTTTCGATGAATGCCCGAAAGAACCACTTTAAGTAATGAGTATGATTAAGGTGTTGAGACGACAGAACTCCTTTTCTATGATTCTATCAAAATATCCAGTATTTCAAAAAAATTTCACTGACTATGAGTAGTCAGGAATAGAATAATTGAGGGGAATTTCTGAAAAATATTGTGATGATGAAAAATGCGCGGCAAACCAAGACAGAAATTGGTTAGTTCTCATTATAAGTTATAAGAAATCCAACTCTTTGGTCATTAAGGAGCCCAAAAGAAAGTATAAAAAGAAACGTCGATTGACAAAAACGAAATAATTTACAAGATATGATCTATCTGAATTTAAAGTCTCAATTCCAACAAATCTTGGACTTAAATAAAAAAATCCCTTTTTGCTTTCGAAAGGGTTTTATATATGAGATGAATCTATTATTTCAATTTGTTTGTTACTTATTTTGTTAGTGAATTGAGGTATGTAGGTTTCAATACACATAAAAGACCAGAGAAGGTTTTCTAGTCTTTTATGTGTATGTCTGCTTTGGCTCGAATGATCGTTCTGAAGAAACTTCAGTTAAGTTATGTTATAGAAAAAAGAAAGGGGATTCTTTCTTTTTTTCCCTCCTGCTAAGAAAGCATTCATTCTTCAGCCCATTTCTCAAAATACTTCAATTGGTACACGCAAGAAATAGGCCAATTCAGCAGCTTTTTGTTCAATTTCCCGTAGAGTAAAATTCTCATCAGTACGAGTCAAAGGAATGGCCCCCTGACCTCTGATGTCCATATAAAGGACACGACAAGCATAAAGACCCTCTTTAACTTCTATTCTGACGGACTGAATATCCTTTATAAAGAATCGGAGGCAGATGCGGCGATTTTTTCCAGGAAATCCCCAACGAAAAATACACACTATTCCTTCTTTTCTATCGAATCGATCATAACCACTACCTACATTCCACGAAATTGTGCACCACAAATAGGAACTAATAAAAAGACCTGCGATCCCATAGAAAGACATCACGAGCCCTTGTGGAAAAAAAACGATTTGCTGAGACGGAAATAAAGATGTGAAATTTCTACCAAAATAACTAGAAGTTCCAACCAATAAGAATCCTAATGAACCTAAAAAAAGGATAATGGCCCAGCAGAAATTACTTGTTTTTCGAGACCCCGTTATAGGTTCTATCCATATATGTTCTGATCGACAACTCATACTTGATCCGGTTGCATTTTATTGCAATTGAGAGAATACCCCAAATTCATTTGACTTGACTCTTTTTGTTTCCGAAGTCACTCTCATCAACTAGCACTAGGTTGATGTGAACCTTTAGGATTAATTCATCAAATTGGTTAGATCTAAAATAATAACATACCCTTTCTCGTATGATCCCACTATAGATATCGACATACATATAGATATGCCGACTTTTTATTTCGGCCATCCGGCAATCCTGATCTTTTTGAAAATCACTAGAATTAATTTACCCATGTTTCTGCAGGCATAAGATTCCTTTAATCTTCGACAGAAGCCATATGTTATATCATATTCCACTAAATAGATATCTGTGTTATGATACGAGTCTAAGTTTTGAAAAAAAAAAATGGATGAGATTTTGTCCTACCGGATCTAAACAATCTTATTTTTTTGAACATGAAGAGATAAAGAAGCCATTGCAATTGCCGGAAATACTAGGCCCACCAAAGGCACAAAAAAAGAGGGAAAGTTGAAAGTTGTCATAGAATGGGTACCCCGATTGACTATTTGTACCTGTTATTATTATTTAGAAAGATATCTTATAATAATTATAATTCATTATTGTAATTATGAAATTCTTATTAATATTCTTAATTAAGAATTCCATTTATTAATAAACTTATTAATAAGTATTTAATAAATTGGAATTCGAATTAGTCTAGATCTAAGTATATATCTAAGAGAGTATATACTGGACTTATTCATCTTTCTACATGACAAATATGTATGATAATCACCTTTCTTATTATTCTTTATCTTTTCCTCGTCTTTTGCTCTTGTCTCCCAATTTTCATTTAATAAAGAAAAAGTTTCCTACAAATTATCGAAGGATTCGTCAGAATCCGATCCAACAGGGATTCTTAGTCAAAATGAGATTCTCAAGAGATAGAGAAAGATAGAAAACTCTATATCTATCTTTCTCTATCTGTCAACAAAGAAAATTCCAATTGTCTTATTTTTACTTGGAGTCCAATAAACTAACTACTTGTTTGCTACAAATAAAATAATTGAACTTAATGTTCTGTTATACTCGAGTGATTTTGATTCAAAGTCAAAGGAAAGAAACCGTGGGACCCAAATAACTTATTCAGAATACTTTTTAAATTCTTACGTGGTACGACTAGATCGAATAACCCCTTCTCGAATAAATATTCTGTCTCTTGTGAACCTTCAGGTACTTCTTTATTCAATGTTAGTTCAATTACCCTTTTACCCGCAAATGCAATATAGGCATCGGGTTCGGCAACAATGACATCCCCCAACATACCAAAACTGGCTGTCACCCCACCGGTAGTAGGAGATGTAAGGATTGATACATAGAATAACTTTTGATTTGTTTGAAAATCAAATAAAGAAGAAGATATTTTAGCCATTTGCATCAAGCTCAAACTTCCTTCTTGCATGCGTGCCCCCCCGGAAGCACACACTATAATAAGTGGTAGAGATTGATTAGTGGCATACTCAACCAAACGGGTTATTTTCTCCCCGACTACGGATCCCATACTACCCCCCATAAACCCAAACTCCATAACCCCCATTGCTATGGGAATACCATTTAATTGGCCTAGACCGGTTTGAATAGCCTCAGTTAATCCTGTCTTTTTTTGATAAGAATTGATACGATCTATATAAGGATCCTCCTCCGAATGAAATTCAATGGGATCCAGAGAGGCCATCTTTTCATTCATAGGATCCCAAGTATCCGGATCGATCAAAAGTTTGAGTCTCTCTGAACTATTCATTTTCAAATGAAATCCACATCCTTCACAAATATACAATCTTTCTTTCAAAAATCTCCTATAATTTAATGTATAACACTCATCGCACATAAGCCACAAATGTTTGTATTTGTGAGTGTAATTCTTCCTAGGATTAGGATCACTTCCAGAGTCAGGGTCATCCTCCTGAGGATCACCTCCATAGTCAGGGTCATCCTCCTGAGGATCACTTCCATAGTCAGGGTCATCCTCCTGAGGATCACCTCCATAGCTAGGGTCATCCTTCTGAGGATCACCTCCATAGTCAGGGTCATCCTCCTGAGGATCACCTCCATAGCTAGGGTCATCCTCCTGAGGATCACCTCCATAGCTAGGGTCATCCTCCTGAGGATCACCTCCATAGCTAGGGTCATCCTTCTGAGGATCACCTCCATAGCTAGGGTCATCCTTCTGAGGATCACTTCCATAGCTAGGGTCATCCTTCTGAGGATCACTTCCATAGTCAGGGTCATCCTCCTGAGGATCACCTCCATAGCTAGGGTCATCCTTCTGAGGATTACTTCCATAGTCAAGGTAAGGCTCCTCAATATATCTATCTATCTTCTGAGGATCTCTTTCTATTTTAAGGCAAGCCTCCTCAGGATATCTATCTATTTGAAGGTAATCCCCCCCAGGATTTCTTTTTTTTTGAAGGGAATCCCCCCCAGGATTTCTTTTTTTTTGAAGGTAATCCTCCGGATCACTTCCATAGTCAGGATGATCCTGATAAGGATGATGCTTGTGAGGACATCTTTTTTTTGGAAAGTAATCCTCCGGATCACTTCCATAGTCAGGATGATCCTGATAAGGATGATGCTTATGAGGACATCTTTTTTTTGGAGGGTAATCCTCCGGATCACTTCCATAGTCAGGATGATCCTGATAAGGATGATGCTTATGAGGACATCTTTTTTTTGGAAGGTAATCCTCCGGATCACTTTCATAGAAGTAGCCATCCGGATCACTTCCATAGTCAGGATCATCCTGATAAGGATCATCCTGATAAGGATCATCCTTATGAGGACATCTATCTATTTGAAGGTAATCCTCCGGATCACTTCCATAGTCAGGATCATCCTTATCAGGATCATCCTTATGAGGACATCTATCTATTTGAAGATAATCTTCCTCCGGATCACTTCCATAGTCAGGATCATCCTTATCAGGATCTATGAAAGCGAAAGCACTATAGAGATCCCTTTCACAGCTATTTTCAATAGTACCAGCACTGTCCATTGATTGACTTAGTCCACACTCGCGCTCAAAA